ATAAAGGATTGGGCCGAATCCAAAGAGTCTATTATAAATAGATAATACATAGAGATCTAGATAGAAAATAGACAAGAAAAAAAAGAATAATCCAAGTGCTCCTATTGTTTGTTGTCTTGGATCCACAACAAATCCCATGGATCTTTAGGATTGGTGTATTCTTTTCTATTCTTTAGTTTCCGATCATGCATCGAGTCAAGTATTCCAATTTCTTCTACCCATCCTGTATTTTGTCCTTTTCGTTCCGTGTTGGAATAGAAACGGATTCCATTAGTAATAAACGATATTAAAAAAAAAAAAACGATTCATAAGATCATAAGAGAAAAGCAAGATTTCTTTCTTTTTTATTCGAATTTGACACAAGATGAAGGAAATCCCTATTTAGTTAGATTTCTAAGTTGAAAACTCTATTAAATATTTATGGAATTTTATTCATAAATAGTATCATACATACTAATAAGAATTCATACTAATCAAAATGGATAATAATATTCCATCATAACTCTCATATCCTCCATAGTTATAGGGCAGTAAGACTCCAGGTTCTCACAAACAAAAAAAAGAGAATCATTATTTTCTCACTCCTCATTTTAGTGGTTAATCATCCTGGTACTTGTGATTAGATCCATATGCTTATTCTGATATGAAATGAAATATTCAAATGATTTTTCATCGAATGACTATTCATCTATTGTATTTTCATGGAAATAGGGACAAGAAGATTCTATGAAAAAATGGTGGTTCAATTCGACGTTGTCTAAAGGGAAATTCGGATACAGGCGTGGTCTAAGTAAATCAATCGCAAGGTTTGGGCCTCCTATTGAAAATACCGGTGTAAGCGAAGATCCGGTTAGAACTGATACAGATAAAAATATTCATAGTTGGAGTGAGAGTTCTAGTTACAGTAATGTTGATCCTTTAGTGGGTGTCAGGGACATTCGGAATTTAATCTCTGATGACACCTTTTTAGTTAGCGATAGTAATAGGGATATTTATTCTATCTATTTTGATATTCAAAATAAAATTTTTGAGATTGACAATGATCCCTCTTTCCTGAGTGAACTAGAGAGTTCTTTTTTTTATTATTGGAATTTTATTTCTCTTTGGAATACTCACATTAATAGTTGCATTGACTCTTATCTTCGTTCTCAAATCTGTATTGAGGCCCCCATTTTAAGTCGTAGTGACAATTCCTGCGAGAGCTACATTTATAGTTACATTTGGGGTGAAAGTGAAAATAGTAATGAGGGGGGCTGCTCCAATATAAGAACTTTCGAGAATACTATTGATTTCAATATAACAGAAAATTCAACGAATTCCGATTTCAATACAGATTTCGATACAGATTCCGATTTCGATACAGATTTCGATACAGATTTTGATCCTAATTACGATTTCGACCCTAATTCCGATACCGATTTCGATACCGATTCCGATACTCATTCCGATACCGATTCGGATACAGAAAATTTGACTCATTCCGATACTCATTCCGATACCAAGTCGACTCGAAAATTGAAATATAGGCATTTATGGGTTCAATGCGAACATTGTTATGGATTAAATTATAAAAAATTTTTTAAGTCCAAAATGAATATTTGTGAACAATGTGGAGCTCATTTGAAAATGCATAGTTCAGATCGAATCGACCTTTTGCTTGATCCAGACACTTGGGCTCCTATGAATGAAGGCCTGGTTTCTCTGGATCCTATTGAATTTCATTCGGAGGAAGACCCTTATAAAGATCGTATTGCTTCTTATCAAAGAGAGACAGGATTATCCGAAGCTGTTCAAACGGGCACAGGTCAACTAAACGGTATTCCCGTAGCAATTGGAATTATGGATTTTCAGTTTATGGGGGGTAGTATGGGATCCGTAGTCGGCGAGAGAATCACCCGTTTGATCGAGTATGCTACCAATCAATTTTTACCTCTTATTCTAGTGTGTGCTTCCGGAGGGGCACGTATGCAAGAAGGGAGTTTGAGCTTGATGCAAATGGCTAAAATATCTTCTGCTTTATATGATTATCAATCAAATAAAAAGTTATTCTATGTATCTATCCTTACATCTCCCACGACGGGTGGTGTGACGGCTAGCTTTGGGATGTTGGGGGATATCATTATTGCAGAACCTGATGCCTACATCGCATTCGCAGGTAAAAGAGTAATTGAACAAACATTGAATATTGAAGTACCTGAAGGTTCACAAACGGCTGAATATTTATTCGATAAGGGCTTATTCGATCCAATTGTACCACGCAATCTTTTAAAGGGTGTTTTGAGTGAGTTATTGAATTTTCACGGTTTTGTTCCTTTGAATTTGCAAGTAATGAATATTCATAATTAATATTTATTTCGGTAGAGCCCTAAATGAAATTTGTTTATTTGTAGTGAAGAAATAGTGAGTTTATCTGAATCAAAGTAAAATAATTTGTCAATTGTAGAAAGAATCGTGCGGACAATTTTTTTTATATCAATATTCCTGATTACTAATCAGGAACCCCCTATGAACAAGACGAAAAAAAAAAGCATCCTTATGCAATGCGCAGCGCAATTCCAATTAGTCAAATAAATTTTATTTTTCCTTCTTGTATAGAAAAGAAAGAGTATCTTTCTACTATATCTCCCGAGAAATCTTTAGTTTGACTAAGAATCCACGTTGTTGAATCGAATCCTAATGAATCTTTCGGGAATTTGTTTCTAAGAAATAGAAAATCAAAACGGAAATAAAAATGAGAATTCAAATTTAACGACAAGAATGGATTATCATAGATCTATTTTTGTATTTCATGTAGAAAGATGAAGATGAATAAGTCTCATTTATTAAATTATATACTCCTTGCACTTATTTATTATATATACTCACTTAGATATACTTAGTATAATTATATACGAATTATAATTATTATAAGATATCTTTATAACAATAACAGGTACAAATATTCCATCGAGGTACCCCATTCTATGACAGACTTCCCCTCTATTTTTGTGCCTTTAGTGGGCCTAGTATTTCCGGCAATTGCAATGGCTTCTTTATCTCTTCATGTTGAAAACAACAAGATTGTTTAGATCCAATGGGTCCGAACCTGATCTATTCTTTTCAATTAAGAAAGACTTCGATATAGATAATACAGATATCTCTTTAATATAGTAGGGTAATGCGGCTTCTTGCGAACAGAAATGAAGGATTTCTTTTGTATGGCTAAATATATGATATGGATAAATGAGTTATGGCTATTTTCATCGGAATCGGGACGGATAGCTGAAATAGAAAGTCAATCCATCTATATGTAGATATATCCATAGGAGATCATAGAAATTGGATGTTATTATTTTAGCCCTAAGCAATTCGATGAATTACTTCGCAAGGGGTACATCAGAATGGCGCTAGTTGATGAGAGTTACTTCGGAAACAAAAAAAGCAAAGTCAAATCCATTTGGACTATTTTCTAAATTCCAATAAAATGCAACCGGATCTAGTATGAGTTGGCGATCAGAACATATATGGATAGAACTTATAGTGGGGTCTCGGAAAATAAGTAATTTCGTCTGGGCCTTTATCCTTTTTTTAGGTTCATTAGGATTCGTATTGGTTGGAACTTCCAGTTATCTCGGTAAGAATTTGATATCTTTAGTTTCCTCTCAGCAAATCCAGTTTTTTCCACAGGGGATCGTGATGTCTTTCTACGGAATAGCGGGTCTCTTTATTAGTTCTTATTTGTGGTGCACAATTTCGTGGAATGTGGGTAGTGGCTATGATCGATTCGATAGAAAAGAAGGAATAGTGTGTATTTTTCGTTGGGGATTCCCTGGAAAAAATCGTCGTATCTTCCTACGATTCCGTATGAAAGATATTCAATCCATCAGAATTGAAGTTAAAGAGGGTATTTATGCTCGGCGTGTCCTTTATATGGAAATAAAAGGGCAGGGGGCCATTCCCTTGACGCGTAGTGATGATAATTTGACTCCGCGAGAAATTGAGCAAAAAGCTGCCGAATTGGCCTATTTCTTGCGCGTACCAATTGAAGTTTTTTGAAATTTACTTGAACTGAAGAATAAACTCTTTCTCCGCAGTAGGGAAACAATTCAAGAATTCTCTTTTTTGCTCTAGCATAGCTTAAAGTTTTTTCAAAACGTGCATTCGAGCTAAAGTAGACGTATGCGGAACAGCGAGAAAAAAAAACTTTTCTTGTTCGAAAATCATTAAAAAACAAGTAACAAATCGAAATAATGGGTTCATCTAGCATATCAAAACATTTCGGAATAAAGAATTGATCTTCTTATTTTCAATATGAATTAATTGATACGTTAGATACATATAGATCTTGTAAATTCTCTCTCTTTTTTTTTTTGTCAATCGAGCTTTCTTTTTTTTTTTTCTTTTGTGTTTTTTAATCATGAAAGGGTTGGATTTCTTCTAACGAGAACATTTATGTATTAGTTTTCCACTCATTTGTGATCAAAACAATATTCTTCAAAAATCAATTTCCATTTTTCCTGGATTATTACTGTGGGTAACCGACGCATTTTTTTTTTCGAAATGGGATTTTTTCTATTTTGATCGAAAGGGGATTCCTTTGGCTCGAAATCAAAATAATATTCATTACTTGACGTGGGTGGTTCTTTCTGGGATTCATTGAAAAAGCTTCGAATCTTATCAATTGAGGTATCTGGAAACAATATTTTAAAAATGATTTCTTCATTCGAAGTGGGCTCTTATTCTATTTCTGTATTCTTTCTAGATTCAAGTACTAACCGCCGAATTACAAAAAAAAAGTGGGGAATAGATTCATAGGCTCGCGGCCTTGTAATAGAACTTATGGTTGATAGAAAAAGATTAGAGCGCAGAGATTCGTCGAAGGGGGTGGGTTCATTAACAAGTCAAATTCAAAGATGAAAAAATGGCAAAAAAAAAAGCATTTCTTCCGCTTCTATATCTTACATCTATAGTCTTTTTTCCCTGGTGGATCTCCCTCTTATTTAATAAAGGTCTTGAATCTTGGGTTACTAATTGGTGGAATACTAGGCAATCGGAAACTTTTTTGACTGATATGCAAGAAAAGAGTATTCTAGACAAATTCATAGAATTAGAAGAACTCTTACTCTTGGACGAAATGATAAACGAATACCCGGAAGCACATCTACAAACACTTCGTATAGGAATCCACAAAGAAATGGTCCACTTGATCAAGATGCGCAATGAGGATCATATCCATACAATTTTGCACTTATCGACAAATATAATCTGTTTCATTATTTTCCGGGGTTATTCTATTCTGGGTAATAAAGAACTTCTCATTCTTAACTCTTGGATGCAAGAATTCCTATATAACTTAAGTGACACAATAAAAGCTTTTTCTATTCTTTTATTAACTGATTTATGTATCGGATTCCACTCGCCCCATGGTTGGGAACTAATGATTGCTTATGTCTACAAAGATTTTGGATTTGCTCATAACGATCAAATTATATCTGGTCTTGTTTCTACTTTTCCAGTCATTCTAGATACAATTTTCAAATATTGGATTTTTCGTTATTTAAATCGTGTATCACCATCACTTGTAGTGATTTATCATTCAATGAATGACTGATAATATTTTACATAAGCAAAACGTTTCAAGACGGACTTACCCTTTCGACCCGTACGAGGATTTCTCCTACTCCAATATTCCAGTAAAATTATTTCAGTAAATAGCAGAATTGCAGAATTGTGGATAGGGACTATACAAGCAACCCACCTAATCTTATTGTAGAAATTTTCGGGATCAATCATTGGACCATGCAAATGAAAAATACCTTTTCTTGGATAAAGAAAGAGATTACTCGATCTATTTCCCTATCACTGATGATATATATCATAACTCGGACATCCATTTCAAACGCATATCCCATTTTTGCACAACAGGGTTATGAAAATCCACGAGAAGCGACTGGACGTATTGTATGTGCGAATTGCCATTTAGCTAATAAGCCCGTGGATATTGAGGTTCCACAAGCGGTACTTCCGGATACTGTGTTTGAAGCAGTTGTTAGAATTCCTTATGATAGGCAAGTAAAACAAGTTCTTGCTAATGGTAAAAAAGGGGGTTTGAATGTGGGCGCTGTTCTTATTTTACCCGAGGGGTTTGAATTAGCCCCCCCCGATCGTATTTCACCCGAGATGAAAGAAAGGATAGGCAATCCGTCTTTTCAGAGCTATCGCCCCACTAAAAAAAATATTCTTGTTATAGGTCCCGTTCCCGGCCAGAAATATAGTGAAATAACCTTTCCTATTCTTTCTCCGGACCCCGCTACTAATAAAGATGCTTACTTCTTAAAATACCCCATATATGTCGGCGGAAATAGAGGAAGGGGACAGATTTATCCCGACGGGAGCAAGAGTAACAATACAGTTTATAATGCTACAGCCGCTGGGATAGTAAGTAAAATAATACGAAAAGAAAAAGGGGGGTATGAGATAACCATAACAGATGCCTCGGATGGGCGTCAAGTGGTTGATATAATCCCCTCAGGACCCGAACTTCTTGTTTCAGAGGGCGAATCTATCAAACTTGATCAGCCATTAACGAGTAATCCTAATGTGGGTGGGTTTGGGCAAGGGGATGCAGAAGTAGTACTTCAAGATCCATTACGTGTCCAAGGCCTTTTGTTCTTCTTGGCATCTGTTATTTTGGCACAAATCTTTTTGGTTCTTAAGAAGAAACAGTTTGAGAAGGTTCAATTGTCTGAAATGAATTTCTAGATTCGCGGATTTATCAGGATTAAGTTCGTAAAAAGAATAAAACTCTTGTTGGCAGTTAAGTTATGTATGATCAAAAAAATGATGAACAACTTTCTTCTTCTTTATATTCTTTTTCTACCCGGGGTCGGTAATTAGTTGTACCGCATTCCTAGTCATAGTAGATTATGAAGAATACCATTTGAATTTATCCCTTCTTTTTTTTTTCAAGACAAATCAAATTGGAGCTGCACGACTATGTCAGATTCAAATGCCATAGAATGTATCAATAGTTTTCTATTCTTTCTAAGAAAACCAAATCGAAAATTCCACGGGATACTAACCATAAGATAAGCACGGGAAGAATTTAAAGCAAAGCATTATTCGTCTTCTTAGTCTTTGACACAAGAAAGGAATGGATAAAGTTCCTTTCTTGTGTCGGCATAATACTCGTTTTTGATCCTCAAAAATGACTATACTGGTCTTACCAATCACTGTTCTTTGGTTCCGCTTTTTACAGGTTTATCAGAACCTTTTTTCGATCTAAATATTTATTACGTATTTCATTTAATGAATATAAAAAATGAATATAAAAAAAAGTAGTGAACAAACAAAAAAGGAAGGAAAGGCAAATTTTTTCAGAAAATAGAACTTATTTGATGAGCTACTAAATGAAATCGCGCTAAATAGGGTAAGGGTCTCTCAGAAAGGAATTCTATGATTGGCATTCAGGAAAACCAAATTGAGCAATTCCTTCGTGCTTCTTACTTTAAAAGTTTCTAT